TTGGAGTTTCGATGGAAGAATTCTTATAACAACGCAAGACCGTCAACTCCATTTGTTAGAACAACTTCCATTGAGTCTCTGCACCTATCCTTTTGTCTTCCTTTTGGAAAGAAGGAGTTGGCTCAGGATTGCCCATTTTTTTAATTCCAGGGTTTCTCTGAATTTGAAAGTTCTCACTTAGTAGGTTTCCATACTAAGGCTCAAACCAATTAAGTCCGTAGCGTCTACCGATTTCGCCATATCCCCTTTTTCTGCTTAAGATCTCAGTATGATCTACTTTCCCTTTTTATTCATTCGTTTGTAACCGTTGAATTCATTATTATAAAAAAATGAATATACCGAAAGGCATTTCATCCTATTTGATTTGGTCTATTTTCTTTCATTTCTGGTGGGAGCTCATATTTGCTATGGGCCAATCAGAAATAATTCTATCGTTTTTTTATCTTCAATTCAATATAGACGGATACCTATCACTATATCTATGAACCTTTCTTTTCATTTTCCCATGAAAGTTGGAATACTCAAAGGATCGATTCTTTTTTTGTCTTATTTTCCAAATTAAAGCATAGGAGTGTCTTATTCTGATCTGAATTGCATCTTTATTTATCTTATTTATATACTCTAATCTAATATCTAATACAATACTCTATTTAATTTACATTTCATTTACTGCAATATAGATTTGAAATAGATTTCGATTCTATATTTTTTATGATTTATAAATAGTTAATAGCTAAGATATTATTGATGGAATTATTATGCATGTAAAGTTTATTTTATGTGAGCCTGCTTAGCTCAGAGGTTAGAGCATCGCATTTGTAATGCGATGGTCATCGGTTCGACTCCGATAGCCGGCTTTTCTCTATTTTTTATTTTCTATGTTTTTTTATATGTTGGTATATTTTGTATACTCTATTTCTATTCTTTTTTTTTCATGTTCGATTTTTTTATATTATATAAATATAATGTATAATGACTTAATCTTAATATTATATTACTTTTTTGTTATTATAAAATTTTTATAAATTTATAAATTAGTATAAATTGTAAATACCAAATTTTAAGTCTTTTTTTATTAGTATAAATTGTAAATACCAAATTTTAAGTCTTTTTTTAATATTAAAAAAATTTAAAAATGAAATATTAACTAAACTTAAATAGATACAAGAATTTATACATATACACTAATTCAATTACGAATTCATTAATATACTAAATAATGAATATACTAAATACAATCTAAATACAATTCAAATAATTATAAAAGATTTCATAAAAAAAAAATAATAATGAATATTAATACAAAAAGCAGGAGGAACTTCGGATACGTACATCTTTCATCTCACTCTTCCTTCGAGTGCCATTATTCGTTCTAGTACAATTAATAGAATGCTTCAGGGGATTTCGCTTCATTTATCATTTAGTTCAGTTTTAATTTATTAAAAAAAATGAAATATCAATAACAATAAATAAGGAGTCTTTATGTCACGTTACCGAGGGCCTCGTTTCAAAAAAATACGACGTCTGGGGGTTTTACCAGGACTAACTAATAAAAAGCCTAGAGATCTTAAAAACCCATCACGTTCCGGGAAAAGATCTCAATATCGTATTCGTCTAGAAGAAAAACAAAAATTACGTTTCCATTATGGTATTACAGAGCGACAATTACTTAAATACTTTCGTATCGCTAGAAAAGCCAAAGGGTCAACAGGTCAGGTTTTACTCCAATTACTTGAAATGCGTTTGGACAACATCCTTTTTCGGTTGGGTATGGCTCCGACTATTCCTGGAGCCCGCCAATTAGTTAATCATAGACATATTTTAGTTAATGGTCGTATAGTAGATATACCAAGTTATCGTTGCAAACCCAACGATATTGTTATGGCGAGGGATAAGCAAAAATCCAAAGCTCTCGTTCAAAATTATCTAGATTCATCTCACAGCGAGGAATTGCCAAAACATTTGACTCTTCACCCATTCCCATATAAAGGAGTAGTCAATCAAATAATAGATAATAAGTGGGTCGGTTTGAAAATAAACGAATTGCTAGTCGTAGAATATTATTCCCGTCAGACTTAAGCCTACCTTAAAGAAAGAGGTTTAGAAAAGTTTTCGGAAAAATAAGCCCCCTTCGCCAACCAAAATTTATTTAAGATAAGGAGTTTGATCCGGATTTTTCCCATTCATGTAGCATAGATCGACAGAGATCTTTTTATTTCTTGCCGACCTTATTCCATAATTTTAGATATCGCAGCAATTAAATTAGAAATCGAAACTATAAACTATATTTAATACTAGAATATATATATTATATATAAAGATAGAAAGAAGGATCTACCTCTTGGTTGATTTGTTAGGGTCAACGATGTTGGTGAGCTGGGTGAAGGTACGGAAAGAGAGGGATTCGAACCCTCGGTAAACAAAAATCTACATAGCAGTTCCAATGCTACGCCTTGAACCACTCGGCCACCTCTCCGACACAACAATTATGACCCGGGAACAGAATGAATAGCGAGTTATTCATATTTTAGTTTGGGTTGGCTAGGTAAGGTACAACTAACCAATTCTAACTAAAAAAATATCTCGTTTTTGATAAAGATCTTTACTTCAATTCAAAATGAAAGGCTTGGGGATTCAAATAAAAAAGTTTTTCTTGTGAAAGGCTATAGTAAAAAGATGTTCATATTTGCGAAGATGATGTTCCCGCCCTTTTCTGATATTGAGATATTGATATAATATTTATACGGGATGATACGAGATTAAATCAATGAATTGGAAGGAATCAACGGATTGTTGGCTTTTTCTTTTTTAGACTATGATTAATGAATACTTTTCGATCATAATTCCCTTTAAACTTAAACGACGATTCCAGAAAAATTATAAAATTCCGTTTTTTTAATTAAAGTTTTCACCAAAAAATCGATTATTTCATAGATCACTTACAAATTCATGATTCATTCTGGGTCTATTTGATTGTATAGTGTCGACTCACTATGCACATAACATAAACAAAATAGACAGTTATTCTATTTACATTACAAGAATAATTATTCGATTCTTTTTCCCTCCCTCTTTGGATCAAAATTCAATCAAAGTCTTTCGCCCGAATCGATAGGAAAAATTCCGCGGTTCTTCAGTTTTCACTAAATAGGACTAGTCCGCCCAGTGGTATACTACGTTTTTGTTGGATGAATTCGAATTGTATTCAAATATTGATTCCTGCAAAACAAAAAGGAGCAATTTGAGTCTTTGAATATGAGTCGTAGTAGAGGGTTCGTATTTTTACATTTTATTTGATATAAATATTTATATTATATTGAATTTCTTTTTTTATCTTTTTTATGCAATTTTGTATTATAAAATTCCTTTCTTTGTAGGACCATTCCCCCTAGGGGGGATGAAAAGAATTTTAGAATGGATTGGTACCTATGCCTAGATCACGGATAAATGGAAATTTTATTGATAAGACCTTTTCAGTTGTGGCCAATATTTTATTACGAATAATTCCAACAACTTCAGGCGAAAGGGAGGCATTTACCTATTACAGAGATGGTGTGATTTGATTCTTTTTTTACCCCAGCCTTTTGTATGAGAAAGACAAAAAATTGGGGATAGAAAAAAACTATTATAATTTTGATAGATTATTGAAATAAATCTACGCTTGTTGAAGGTGAAGTTTAGAAATAGAACAATTCCTTCTGTCGTGTATCCCCGATTAATGCAGCCTCATATGCTTCCATTATCCATTTTAGCATTGAGCGAAAGGTTACACCTATCGGTTCTGTATTACAGGTCAATCCCACTCTACTAGTCCTAATAGGCATCATAGGGGAAAAGCACTACACCTAGAAATCAACAAGACGAAAGCTTTGTTAAAAATTACTTACCCCCTTCCCCTTATCTGGATTGGGACTTAAAAGAATGGTTGGGACAACAAATATCCATCTCGTTCGTACCTTGGATACCCATATAACCATCAAAGACTGTTGAAGTGACTAATTCCTGGAAATTAGGGGGCGTTGAGGACAAAGAAATTGTTGGAGTTACCATTTCTATCTAGTACCAACACGTTTGATATTAAAAAAAGCTCCCGCGCAGGAAGGTTGGCTAGAAATTTCGTGCAAAAAAACTAGCCCCGCTCATTTCATAATGAGAATAATCGATACGTGGAATCAAAAACGATTGAAATATTCTCATTATGCATAGAAAGGAGGAGCCGTATGAGGTGAGAATCTCATGTACGGTTCTGGAACGGAGATTCTTTTAATCGAATGACGACCGTAACGGATGTCGGCTCAATCCGAAGGAAATTATGCAGAAGCTTTACAGAATTATTATGAGGCTATGCGACTAGAAATTGATCCCTACGATCGCAGTTATATACTCTATAACATAGGCCTTATTCACACAAGTAATGGGGATCATACGAAAGCTTTAGAATATTATTTTAGGGCACTTGAACGAAACCCATTCTTACCACAAGCGTTTAATAACATGGCCGTGATCTGTCATTACGTGCGACTATCTCCACTATAGAAAGAAAGATAAAAGGAAAGAAAGACAAAAAAATCTTCTAGTAAAAAGAAAAAAGGCTCTCTACATATGCATCGTCAAAAACAACGATTTTTATGAGCTGTAGCAAGGAACGAAACTTCATATGAGTCGAAAATATGAAGAAATAAAATATGCCTAGATACTTTATTCTATGGATAAAAAATCGAATTGATAGAGAAGAAGCACCGTAAAGATCAATTAACGAGGTTTGGGCCAATACATTAAGAACTGCTTACTTATGCCATACATAATAGAAGATAGATAAAAGTTAGTAATCTGCTTATGTAATAGAGGCGATCCACTAAGGTATTGAGCAGCGGTGTAGGATCAGATCCCAAAGATAGTAAGTTTTTCTTTCTTATGCAGGACAGAAAGCCTTTTTCAAGGATTCTATAGAAATTTGGATATGAAACCGAGATAGTTACCTTGCAGAAAATGTTACCGAA